GGTCTCGAATTTCTTAATAGCAGTATCTATTCGAAACGAATTCTCTAGCATTTGACTCCTTATCACCGAAGAGTTTAGTCGTACACTTGAAAGATAGCCCAGAAAATAGAAGGGATGATTATATAATTGCTTTATATGGATCCTGGCCGGTTGAGACCACAAGTCAAAATGACATTGCCAAAAGTTGACAAGGTGAGATTTCCATTTCTTTATCAGAAGACGAGCCCCCCTTGAACCCAGAATCGATTTTCCTTGATATCTGACATAATGCATAAAAGGGTCTTTGAACAACCCTAGGGTTTTCTGAAAATCGTTACAAAGCACTACTACAAGATATTCTATTTTTGCATAGAAATGTGTTCGCTCAAGAAAGGATCCAAAAGATTTTGATCGTAAATGAAAGGGTTGTTTACGGAGAAAAATGAATATGAATTCACATTCATATACATGAGAATTAGAGAGGAACAAGAAGAATCTTTGATTCTCTTTTGAAAAAAGGGAAATGGAATTTTTTGGAGTAATGAGACTATTTGAATTCCAATACTCGTAGAGAGAGAATCGCAATAAATGCAACGAAGGAGTATCTTGTATCCAAGAGTGAAGGGTTTGAACCAAGATTTCCAGGTGGATGGGGTGGGGTATTAGTATATCTGACACATGATTTAAATGTGATAACTTGTCCTCGAAAAAGGGAAATACTGAATGAATAGATCGTAAATTATGAGATTTTGCTATTTCTTTTTCTTCTAGGGAAGATACCAATCGCAGCGAGAATGGAATTTCCACAACGACTGCAAAACCCTCCGATATCATTTGAGAATCAAAATGATTGTTGTGCCCAACGAATCGATTTTGATTAGAATCATTAACCGAAATAATCAAACGATTCTGTTGATGCATTCGAATAATTAAACGTTTCACAATTAGTGAACTGGATTTATTGTCATGATCTAAATTTTCCACCGGTTCATAAAGAATCGATCCATTTAAAGCATGACCATGAGCAAGCGCGTAGATATATTCCTGAAATAGAAACGGATATAGGAAGTATTGTTGCCGAAATCCATCCATTTCTAAATATCCTTGTAGTTCCTCCATTTCCATTTGAAATTACACTTAAACCAAATGGGGGATTTCTTGAGTTATCAAATAATACATAGTACGATACGGTCAGAACAAGGTGTATAGTAAGAAAAGAATAGATACCCCGGAGCCAGAAAGGACAATCAACGGATCCTATTTCCATCCAATTTATTTATGTTCGTTATAGTTACAAGAGGTGGTTAGAAATCCTTTATTTTTACAACCCGATCACTCTTTTGACTTTGGAATAATGAATTTTGATCAGTATACCGTTTCTTCTACACATTCGTCTCCACTACATAATAGAGAACATAATAGAGAATAGTTAGGATTCATGAAAAAAAAGGAATTGATGATCCACTCACAAGAGAACCCTTTCCCACATCAGGCACTAATATATTTTTAACGTCTAATTAGATCGGGTAATCATTCGAATTAAGAACAAACAGAAGCTCGTTGCTTTTGGTTTCCCTATAATTGGAGCTATAGGGCTCTATCCATTTATTCACTCGACCCAACTTGAATTGATTTGACCCCTTTCCAAGAAAAGAATCAAAACAAGATTTTGTATCGATCCGTTAAGGATGAAGTATTCTAAGAGTTCTCCATTGATACGACATGCTGTTTTTTCCTTTCATTCCCTTTCAGGATCAGTCGTGGTCTTACAAACTCTACCAATGGTATGGACGAATCCGTTGCTTCATCAAAATGTGTAAAAGACCATAGCCGCACTTAAAAGCCGAGTACTCTACCATTGAGTTAGCAACCCATATAAATAGGGTGTGTAGATACGATCGGAATAAAAAATAAATAAAGAGATTCGATTGCCCGACCTCGTCAAAACATTGAACTAGCAACAGATCAAAAAGAAAGATTTGATGATCAATTGTGAACATAAAAATGAACAGAGATCAGATGAAAATACAACAGATTCTGGGATAAATTATAGAGAAAATCTAAATAGATGTAAAAATTGATAGACTACCCATACTCTATTTTTTTTTTTTCATTATATTAACTAAGATACTTCTTGATGTCACAACGAAATTGACGAACCCATTGTTTGAGTGAAATAAAGAAACAAACTTATGAAATGTGGATAAATAGATCTATTTATCCACGATCGAATTATATTTGTTCGATACACCATTGTCAATATGAATTGAATGTTGAGAAAACCAATTCAATAAATAAAACAAGGACTTGTGTTGGAGTGACACTACAACATAGATAAGGGATGAAGTATGAGTGGGGAAATAAATAAGGAATTCCGGTAGGAAAAAAATGTCGGGTTTATTCAATATTTATTCAATAGAGGTATAATAAGCAAGATTGACCTTTTGTTTGTTGGTGGAGTCCCAACGAAAACCATCTGATTGATGGTAATCCCATAATTTCCCAGTTATTTCATCTATTCACTCAATCTTTTTTCTATCTGTCTCATATCAAGAGAAGATCTTTTTTTTTATAGTTCTATGATACGGGGTCATGTGAGAGCAACAATGAATAGAGAATAGAGAAAAAAAAATAAGGAATGGTGGAGAAACAATTAGACAAAGCTAGATACTGGGCACCCCCCCCTTTTTTTTTTATTTCATTAATTTCATTTGATTAATTCGAAATTCCTTAAATACCTCCGCCTTCTTTGAAATATCATGAACAGTTCCTGTAGGTTGAGCGCCTTTTTCAAGGAAATATAGAATAGCGGAAACATTTGAATAAGTTTGGTTCTTTATCGGATCGTAAAAACCCACTTTACGAAGATCTCTTCCCTCTCTTCGGGATCGAACATCAATTGCAACGATTCGATAGATGACTCATTGGGATAGACATAAATGAACAACCCCCCCTAGAAACGTATAAGAGGTTTTCTCCTCGTACGGCTCGAAAAAGAATGATTCGAATTTATGTATTGTAGTGGCAAATAGATCCACAAAATCATCAATTAGACTATGATTTGAGTCATTTTTTTTTTTGTTCTTCTTTCCTGAAAAAAAAAAAAAAGAAATCTCATTCGTACTCATAACTCAAGTTGGGTAATTCTCAAAGAGCTCGAAGGGAAATCCTTAGACATTTATTGAGCCGTCTCTAACCTCTTTTGTTTGTCTCGCCTAGAGTCGATTTTATTTCTTCCCCATTCTGATCTAGTTGTTGAGACAATTGAAAACGGTGTTTCCTTGTTCCGGTATCCTTTATTTTATCTTTGCTTTGAATCCTTGGGTTTAGACATTACTTCGGTAATCCTTAATTGTTTCAAAATGGTAGCAACATACCTTTTGTTATTTCGTTCTATGGAAACGATTGATTCCCCTGTGATACACTTTTGATCGGAATTGGTAAAACTATTTCGACAAATTCATTTTACTTTTTTTTTTTTTTTACTTGTTCGAACTTGATCCTTTCAATTTCTATACCGAAGATATACTTACGAAGTTGTTCCAACTTATTGATTGGCATTAACCCTAGATCCTTCTCTCTGCTAAATGAACCAATTCTTTATGCTCGAGCTCCATCATGTGCTATATTATAATTATATTATTTTATTACAACCCCAAAATTGGGGTCCTAGTGGAATAGAACAAACTATGTCGAGCTGAGAGCATCTTCTTTGATATATAAAACGGTGGGTACAAGAATCCACAGCCAATAATGTCCTTCAAGTCGCACGTTGCTTTCTACCACATCGTTTCAAACGAAGTTTTACCATAACATTCCTCTAATTTTGGACCGGTATGGAATTGATTCAATATGGAATCATGAATAGTCATTGGCTCAATCGGTATATAGTATATGAAGTACTCCATACTTTCATTTTCATATATGGATCTGTAGAAGTCTCAGCAAGAATATAATTTAACCCCATATTTTATTAGAAGAATGAAACACATTTATAAAAAACACGAAGAAATGTGTTACTTAACACTTCTTTACATCTTCAACAGATTGTTAGGGATGATGAATCATGAAAGATCCAATTCTTTCTCAAACAACTAAAACTAAAGAAGGGTCTTTAATTAGATTACCGATACCGGAACAGAATGAGTCATTAACCAAATAAGCTATTCCAATGACCGGGAAAGATCGCAAGTGACTCGATAGGATAGATTCACCAATGTCACACTTCTTCGAGTAGAAAGAATTTATAAGGAATCATAAAAAACAATTTCAAGAATTTCCTACTTCGACATCATTACTGGAAATAAGTTTTCCAGTAAAGACTGAATTGAATCTCTAAATCCATCAACAAGTCGGTACAACGAGGATCTAAAAATGTTTAGCAGATATCTGATTAATTAAATCAGACGCGAATTTGATCATCATAAGAGACCTCTATGTTTCCTTTCCGATTGAATCATCAATAATTTAAACCAGATAAATGGGTCAAGAAACAAATCCAATTGTTTTGTTTTCTTGGGGATGGATAGAAGGGGCTCATGAAAGAAAAGATTAAGGTCGGTATTCTTTCGGGTATTCTTTCATCTGATTGATAAAATCAGAATCGTAGGAGTCTGATTTTATCGTATTCATCAGATACACCAAACAAGTGTTACCGGGGGTAATCGTGGGTATTTAAGGGATCGCAGACCTTTTTCGCCAAAACTGAAACACCGGTGTCACTGATCACTGAAATAGAACAATAACAATACATATAGGCATGGTTCATTTTCTACAGATTTTTCCTTACTTCAGATTCAGGAATTTTTCCATAAAGTAAAGTGAATGTATGAATCTCCCCCCTCCCCCAATTGATCGCTACATTGATTTCCAATTATTCATTGGAGCCAAATCAAATACAAAATAAAAGAAATTAGGTCCAAAGAAAATAATCTGTTCCGTATTGAATTTTCTTGTTTGTTAATAAGATCCGGATGACAAGGGTCTTGAAATTGATACCTTCCTTTCCTTTGCGGATTAACTCATATCGACACGAATTCCATGGGGATCATGAATCATACCCAAAGCCAATTTAAAAGGATCTTCTTATGGGATGCTATCCTGTCTTGTATAAGTACAAAGCAAAATGGGTTCATATCAATTCGTTGTTACTATTTTGTTTGATTTTGTCCCACCCCAGTCTCAGGAGCTTTAATTCCAGCGATGGAATTAATATCAAGAACCCCCCCGTTTTTTAGGATTCAGGATCCACATAGAATTAGTCATTTTGTCTACCCTATCTTTATTTATATTTACTTTAGGGAAGGTAGAGACTTCTCTTTTATTTCGCATTTCGACTCAGAATGCATCATGTGAGAATCCAAATATCATAGATATGGGGCATAAAGTTTATCCAAATGACTAACTAACCTTCAATATGAATATGGGCGAGGGGGCGAACATACGCTGAATGGCCCACCCAGTTTTTTTTTTAATTTCACTTTGATCTTTGTTCCCATCCTACCTATATAAAAAAAGATATTTATTTCCATCCACATGTCATTGATACTCGATCCGTTTGTTTGTGAGAAACAAAATAGAAAGGGAAGATATGATTCTATAGAAGAATCATTAGAAATCACAAAGAAAGATTGGATCACATTGTATCCAACATTACACCCTTAAACAGAAGATTGTTAAAAAGAACAATCTTTGTTATGATAGAATTGGTCTGGGACGGAAGGATTCGAACCTCCGAGTAACGGGACCAAAACCCGTTGCCTTACCACTTGGCCACGCCCCATTTTTATTTCTATTCGACACCGATAAACACTAATGTCGGTATTGGTTGTTCGTCAATTCCAGCCCCAATATCTATTGAATTGGTTGTTGCTATGATTCTACACATGTAGATGTAGAATCAAAATGAATTTATTGATCATTACATATAATTCAATTAAGATATTGTATGTAAGGTATGATTCCTTCTATTCTCATTTGAGAATTGAAGGATTTTTGATTGAGGGAGTTCAAAGAAAAAGAAAGATTTTGCGGCCTACTTTCCCTTCTTTCTTCATTTTCCCCTTATATCAATAACCCAATAATAATGAAATTTTCTCCAAGAACAAAATGTTTGTTATGCTTAATATCTTTAGTTTGATCTGTCTTAATTCTGCCCTTCATTCGAGTAGCTTTTTCTTCGCCAAATTGCCCGAAGCTTATGCTTTTTTCAATCCAATCGTAGATGTTATGCCAGTCATACCTGTGCTCTTTTTTCTCTTAGCCCTTGTTTGGCAAGCTGCTGTAAGTTTTCGATGAGATCTTTAATACTGTCTTAGAAACATTCATGATTTATTCGATAAAAAAAAAAATTCTATTCTTAAGAATTGATAAGATCAGATAATGAACCCTCGACTCAAACATGGAAATTCTTTTGGATAACCGAGATGAATCGGAATCGCCTCATTTCTTCATTCCTTCTGGGGGTCGAAGACCCTATGTATGGTCCCTACAATACCTAATTGTAGGTATGAGAGATCTTTTTGTTAACGAAAGAATCAGAATCTTATTACAAATTCATTCCTGCAAATTCCTTATGTTTTCTAGAAACCGCTTCTTTTCTTGGTGTCAAAACGGAATATGTGGTACAAAAATGGAGAATCTATTCCCCTATTTCCCCCAAAATGATCTTGGAGATTGTGTAATGCTTACTCTCAAACTCTTCGTTTACACAGTAGTGATATTCTTTGTTTCTCTCTTCATCTTCGGATTCCTATCTAATGATCCAGGACGTAATCCTGGACGTGATGAATAAAAAAATCAGGGGTTTTTCCTTGCTCGATTTCTGAATTTTCTTAGGATTTTCTTTCTCCATTCCATACATTTAACTATGAGAAAGAGGTTTAGAGATTTTTTCGAATTCGAAAGGGAAATATCAAGTGATCAGAAGAAACGGAGAGAGGGGGATTCGAACCCTCGGTACAAATAATTCGTACAACGGATTAGCAATCCGCCGCTTTAGTCCACTCAGCCATCTCTCCCAATTTTAAAAGGATAATTCCTATGTGACGCGTGAAGTAAAGGTTGATAAAAGTTTTTCCTTATCTTTCTTTATTCTATAAATATAGACGAATTTGATCAATCATCAATTCCCTTTAGATAATGATTCGAAACAGATATCTCCAATAGAAAGAGTACCTCTTTGATTTCGTCCGAAAGGTTCTTTCTTTTATTCCCCCGGCCTGGCCAGTACCTAGCCAGGCCATTCCTTGTTCCAATGAATCATAGATCAAATGATTTATTTGATTTGAAAACGAAAATGCTTGTTATTGAAGCAGCAACAAGGCTATTCCTATGATAGGAGTGTCATTTCTTATTATGTTTTTCCTTTTCTCGATTTACTTAAATGGAATAAAAAAAACATATTTTTTTCTATTATAATAGAACTCATATATTTCTTCAAAGAACATGTTTGAACCTGAACCCTTGAGTCCACAACCAAAACAATAGGATTTTTCACTCGATCCAATCGACCCGAATTCA